CTGATGGAACAACCGGGAGAAATTTACTTAGGAAACTTAATTGACCTTCATAACAAGGATCTACTAAATTATGAGTTCGATACATCCTCTTTAGCAGAAAGACGGCTATTCCTTGCTCATTATCAGACAATCACTTATGCACAAACCCCGTCTGGGGCTAATAGTGTTCATGTCCCATCTGATCTACAACCCTTTTCGCTCCGCTTAGCTGTAACCCCCTCTCGGGGTATTTTAGTGATAGGTTCTATAGGAATTGGACAATCCTATTTGGTCAAATACCTAACGAAAAACTCCTATCTTCCTTTCATTACGATATTTCTGGACAAGTTCCGGGATACAGTTTTTCGTTTTGCTGATGATGATGATGACAGTGATGCCAGTGATGATGAGATCGAGATTTTTATTGATGCTCGTGACCCTATTGAGGCTATTAATCAAGATATTCATGTTTTTGACGATATGGATATTGATTTTGATCCTAGTATCTATAGTTTTGAGGAGAGAGATGCTCATGACGATAAGATTAATATGGAGCTGGAACAGCTAACTAGGATGGATGCGCTAACTGAGGAGATGGACACGGTGTGGCGCGTAGCCCAATTTTATATCAGCCTTCAAATCGAATTAACAAAAGCAATCTCTCCTTGCATAATATGGATTCCAAACATTCATGAGCTGCATTTTAGGGATTCGGGTTCCTTCTCCCTCGAGCTATTAGTGAACCTTCTCTCCTGGGATTGTGAAAGATCTTCCACTGGAAATAGTCTTGTTATTGCTTCGACCCATTTTCCCCAATTCGTGGATCCCTCTCTAATAGCTCCGCATAGATTAGATACGTGCATTAAGGTACGAAGGCCTCTTATTCCACAACAACGAAAGCACTTTTTCACTCTTTCATATACTAGGGGATTTCGCTTGGAAAAAAAAGCGTTCCAGGCTAATGGATTCGCGGCCATAACCATGGGTTCCAATGCACAAGATCTTATAGCACTTACCAATGAGGCCCTATCGATTAGTATTTCACATGGGAAATCAATTATAGACGAAAATACAATTAGATTCGCTCGTCATAGACAAACTTGGGATTTGCGAGCCCATGTAATACCGGTTCAGAATTCTCGGCTCCTTTTCTATCAGATAGGAAGGGCTGTCGCACAAAATTTACTTCTAAATAATTGCCCCATAGATCCGATATCTATCTATTTGCAGAAGACATTCTGTAACGAAGGGGATTTTTATTTGTACAGCTCGTACGTCGAACTTGGAATGAGCACGAAGAAATTAACGATACTTCTTTATCTTTTGAATTGTTCTGCCGGATCGGTCGCTCAAGATCTTTGGTCTCCACCCGAACCAGAGGAAAACAATAGGATCGCTTATGGTAGACTCGTTGAGAATGATTTTGATCTAGTTCATGGCCTATTAGAAATAGAAGGCATTCTAGAGGGATTCTCACGGACAGATCTAGAGGGATGCTCACGGACAGAAAAAGATTGCAGTCAGTTTGATAAGGATCGAGTGCCATTGCTTCTTCGGCCCGAACCAAGGAATCCCTCAGATATGATACAAAATGGATTTCAATCTATGATTGATCAGAAATTTATCTATGAATCGGAGGAGGTGTTTGTAGCGGGGGAAAAAGTCAACCCGCAGAAGATGTTCTCCAATTTCATAGTTTGGGCTCCTAGAATATGGTCCCCTTGGGGCTTTCTATTTGATTGGGTCGAAAGGACCAATGACAATGAATTGGGAGTTCCCTATTGGTCCAGTTCATTTTGGGCCAAGCAGATCCAGTTCGTTCTTGCGGACTATGAAGAGGATGAGCTTGAAGAGAATGATCAAGAGAATGATTCGTATTATGATGAAGATGAAGTTGAACCGAATCCTAATCCTCTTGAAGCGGCTGAGCAAAAGAAGGAGAGGGGTGTGTATTATAAGCTTGACGATCAAGATAACGATGGGTTTGAACCTCAATTTGACAGGTTTAATTATGAAGTCGGTGATAAGTTTTACGAGGCGTTCTTGCAGAGTATATACCTGACACGAGCTAGAATTCGAATTTCCAAAGAACAAGTCCTTTTTCGAATAAGCCAATTCATTTGGAACCCTGGAAATCCATTCTTTGTCCTATCCGAAGATCCGGCCCTTGCCTCTATGTTTTCACATCGAGAATTCTTTGCAGATGCAGATGAAGAGATATTAAAGTGGTTTATTACTTCCGAAATCAAATCTATGAGAAAAAGCTGGATTTTCGAGGAGACGCAAGAAAAGCGCTTCGAAGGGTTGAATCATCGCCGGAGATGGCTTAGAAGAACCAATAGTTCTAATGGATCTTTCCGTTCTAATACTCTATCCGAGAGTTATCAGTATTTATCAAATCTGTTCCTATCTAACAGAACACTATTGGATCAAATGCAAAAGACATTGGTGAGAAAAAGATGGCTTTTCCCGGATGACATGCAAAATTTTTTCATGGAACAATATGCTACTGCTGAAACAC